CGTATCTCACCTGACCCGGTCTCACATCCTTTAGTCGCTCAGAACACGAAGGACGGTCAAGCATGCTCTCGTGAAATCCCAACTTTCATCCGAGACTTCAAGGATAGGAATAAAGCAGCTATCAAGATCAAAGCCTTTTTCGCACAGCACAGGAGGGAAGTACGACCAGAGCCCAGGGAAAGACTTAAGCCAAGACTGATTCCTCCAAGAAAAGCTGTTAAAGCATCAACTTCTTCCTCCTTGTTCATATGATAGACACGTGCCCGAAGGGGAACTACTAGGCTTTGTTAGGACATTTAACATATATCTTTCCAGGACAGGACTTAAGTACCAGTTCCAGCAGCAACAACTAGTAAGGCCTATAAAGGCAAATTTTTGGACATAATTCTTCTCTTTTGTGAGGATTGAAGTGAAGGGCGCCCCATGGTCGGATGCGAGCCAAGCTAGTTAATCAAAAGCGAGTCTCCATTACGCGGTGATCTTTCCGCAAGTGGAGGTCCAGGCTCTAATCCAGTCTCTGATGGCGTAGTGGGCTAACTGACTGACCTAAAGGACTAGGCAGCTTCGGCTCCTATAACACAAGACCCGCATTCAATCAGAGAGGCTTTAACTCCCTCGTGAGAGGTGATTGCACCAGTAGCAAAAGAGATCTCAGGATAAATAGGTACCATATCATATGTATAACGAGAACGGACATGACACAGCAAGTTGCTAGTATAACTAGCTCACACAGGGGTCTGAAAGCTTTTCAGTCAAGGCTGGTCGGGGATCTGGAGAGGAAGAGGAAGTCCCTTTACTCTATTCCTTGGCAGGGGACGAAGGCAGCAGATTCAAAGAGGATAAGGGGGTGCCGCTAGCTTGAGTTATAAAAGAGGGTACTCTTACAAAGCAGAGCCCCTCGTCACGAGCTGGACTCGAACCAGCACCTCTGGGTAAAAAACATACCCAGCCGAACTACCTTTCATTCTGATCGTGACTTAAAAAAGAAAAAAGAGAAAGAACTGCGAGTTGGCGCCTACATAACGAATTGCTTGCTAACCAAGCCATTCTGGCTTTCCACTCACTCGATCGAGTCTGTTGGGGTATTCGATCTGTGCCCAGGGAGCAGCTTCACCTTCGCTTTCTCTCCTTCCCAGGCAGGATTATAGGTTGGTTATATTAGCCTCCCCCCCCACAATGTATTGACAGTTTCGAGGAGTAGGCTATAATAATCACTCTGAATGCCGAGTTGCTCCAGATTATTATAGATAGAAGCTAGCAATTCGACATCATCCCCAGGAACTAACGTGTTGATTGCGTCATAGGATCTCATCCCTGGTGGCAAGACCACATCATTCTCAGTGAACAGCGGAGTTATCACTTTTTCACTCAGCTGTTCCTTAATTGTGTTTGCGACTGATCCATTTACTCGATCCTGGTAGTTCTCTGTTGCTAAATTTCGCAGCCTGGCGACTCTCCAACTGGCTATTATTAAAATAAACGACGGTAAGGCAAGGCCGGAAATAAAATCAATTAGATAGTTAAGAACTTGATCTGACATGTTGCATTCTACTCGAATGTAAGAGAAATTCAAATGTTATAACTAGCATGAAAGTCGATCTATTACGACCGGAAAAAAAAAAAAAAAGTGTTATATTCTAATCTAACTAAAATATTCCATAAGATAAGCAATTTATAGAAATAGTTCGAGGTGCCCCTCATCTTAATGATATCCTTAGCCATTTTTCTTATAAAATGTATATGAACCTCATCGATATAGCGTGAGTGCATGCAACCCCCATCGGGAGACTTTAACTCGTCTTCCAATTCCTCCCAAAGAAAGGGAGTCTAAAAAAGAGAGAACAGCTTCATCGGGATTACGTTCGCGACATCTCGGGAGCAAATTTAGATGCCGATCAAGTTCCTCTTTCAAAACAAAAGGGAGAAACATTTCTTTTTCAGCTCCCTTATATGAAGATCCTTATTCTCAAAATTGAGTAGGTGAAACTATTGACCCTGGTTGGAAGCTGGCTCCAGGGTTTCGACTACTGGAACGGTGTATCGACACCAATCTCGATGAAGACATCCTCTCTTTCTTTAACGAAAAGAAAGAGGAGTTAGAGACCAAGCTGGGTCCTATCGATGTCCGCCGTCTCGACGAAGCAGAGATGGAGTCTTTAGATATAATGCTAAAATCTTTCCAAAAAGAGAAAGGCGCATCATTATTTTTGACTCAGATTGCTAGGGAATACTTCTTATGACTAAGAGAAAGCAGCTTTTCTCTTCTTCATTGGCTACTCATTTGTCTCGTAGAAAGAATTTGAGGCCCACTCATTCCAGCCAGCAGGGGATAAGGTGGGGAAGGGGAGAGTCGAGGTTTTCATGGTCCGGCGTTATCGGTGTGCTCATTCCGGATTTCTTTGTACCGCCCAGAAGGGCACGAGAAAAAAAAAAACGGATCCAATACCAAGACGTTAGAGAGAGAAGGCTAGCCTTATATACGCTATTTATCTAAGAAGCGCCCAAAGCTAGGAGCAAGAGAGAGAGAGGCTGGACGGTGAGGCAGATAAAGAGAGATAAAAAGCAGCATAAGCAAGGTTTCGAGTCGAATATTCAAAGCTTTTGAGTAAGTAAGATGGATAGATTTGGAAGCCTTTGAAAGAACTAGTTGCATAGATATAGATATGGAGAAAGTCGTTTCTCTTCAAAGGGAGGGTGATATGAGGGTTTTGAGAGCGGTTCTGACGTCGAACAGGTTACCCGCTTTAATAAAGCCACACTGGGCCCTCGGCTTCTTGATCCAATCTCCTTCTTTAAAAGAAAAGAAATAGGCACTTTTTTCACTATATATATATCGAGGTTTTTTTTCCATTGCCTCAAAGACAAAACGCCGTCCGATCGCCAAATACCAGACTTCTTTCTTATTCTATGCAAGTAGTTCTTTCGATATGAGTTCCCTGGTGGTCTCACGCTTGTAGCTTAGGAAGAAGAACTACCTACCGAGGGCTTTACTTACACAAGGCCAGATATGAGTAGTCGTTGGAATTTTTTAATGTTTCTCCTCCGACTCATTGCATTGCTTTATCTGGCTGGAATGGCAGGGGAGCCGCATAGGGGGATGCCAGTTTTATCATTCGCTTCAACATAAGAGATTACAGCTTTTTCTGTCTAAGGCAGACAAACGGGCTTTACATAGTTAACTTCCGGGATGACCTATGTTTGTTTGGAAGCAAAAGTATCTCTTATTCGACCAAAAGAAGGCATTCTCCTTTCTCAGCGTACGAAGAACTGAAAGCACATGGCACAGCTTATCACGGATTGGAGAAGCGATATATTGTATTAAATCAATTGATCATGCGACTAGCTAAAAGGTAGGAACGGCATCGGTCTTTCTCCCCAAATGGTACACAAGTGAGTTCGATTCTCATTCTACCTATTGTGCTTAAACTATTTTCGTCAATCCATACGGTCCGCTCCTCCGTATCGTCAGTTGGTTTGAGCGGCCGACAGAAGGCTTTTTGCTGGCTTTTTAGTTCCTTTCGCTAGACCCCAGGGGACAGGCCATCGAAACTCCGTGTGCGAGGTCAGTGCTCTCGCTTTGAGGGATTCCTTCTTCACTACCATCCTCCACGACATAGATCCTTGCTTGCTGTCTTGACCGTAATGGGATCGAAGCACTGAGGCAAGGTGTTTCACTCATGTCTACTTCTAATGCGCACGAACCAGAGCTATCTCCCAAGAACCCCTTCCCTAGTCAAGAGGTACTGACCATTGGTTCTCTCGTGCCCCAGTTAACGATAGCCTCGGGTAGACTGCGGATCTTAGGTGAGACCTAGAGTGCAGCCAACTAAACACCAAATCTATCGGAATAAAACTTCTACATCTGAGAAAAAATGTGTGACTAACTCAATTGATAAATGCCCTTCTTGTACGCTAACGCTCTAGGATGGCAGGGTTGGTAAAACTCTCCTTGATTGATGGTAGCATTGCTAGTTGCTTCAAGCTTTTTCTACTGTACGCATATTCCCCGTCTAGTGAGCCGAGAAATAAGGGCTTACTGAAAGCTCAACCCATGTAACTTATATTTCACCTGTTTGTTCTTCCTGACCAATTCCTCAGGAATCGATGTCAGTGTCTGACCATTTTACAGCTCCACGCATGCAAGGTCTTGCTGGCACTGAGTGCTAAACGCGCTACGACTTTTCCGTTGTTGATGATCGAAACTCTTGAGAGCTTCTCGTTACTTATAAAAAACTTTTTACTCGGAATTTGGCCTCATAGAGCTGTTCATTTTATGTCTGTTTAGATCAATACTTTCAATCTGCATGTCTTCTTTATCACCACAAAATAGGGATGATCAAAATAACCTTTGAAATGAGGATGCGGTACCCCGAGATTGAAGAGATCGAATTCCTCCCGGGAACACACGAAACAAAGATATGAACTGGGTCAAATAGAAAGATCGGAAATTGAAAATTGACCTTTCCATTGTTATTTTTTACATTGAGGTCGGTAACGTTGGTGAATTAGGTTAAGATAGGGGTACGGAAAGAGAGGGATTCGAACCCTCGGTAAACAAAAGCCTACATAGCAGTTCCAATGCTACGCCTTGAACCACTCGGCCATCTCTCCTATATAATCTTATGATTATGACCCAAAAACCGCGAGTGAATAGCGAGTCATTCATATTCTTGCAGTAAAGGTACGGCCCAATCCATTAGAAATATAAAACTTTTCGTCAAAGAAAGATCTTCCTTCGAGGCTCGAGGAAAAAAAACAATTCTTCTTGTTACCATTAAAAACAAAAGAACTATTTCTATTCATGTTTGTCAAGACGGCGATCCCGTCATATTATGATATTTATACCGGATTTAAACCAATGAATTGGAACGAATCAACTACTCCCTTCCCCTCCCATCTTGCAGGTAGGAATGATGGATGCTGATTTCCAATTCTACTATATCGATTGTCTTTAGGGCCTACCTATCAAAGATGAATCTTGATAATGGGCAACAGGAAGAAATGGTGTTGATCCGTCCCCCCCCCCTAACTAGATTCAAAAAATAAGGGCTGGGGGTGGGCGCCGATAGGTTTGAATCATTTCAAATTCAATCAATACCTAAATTTTGAAGAGGGATGTGTATAAATTCAACAACCCGCCTTTGCTACTGGTGGTCCCTACAGCAAGGAGGAGAGGTAACGCGTGTACATGAAAGCAAGCAAAAGAGCAAAACGGCTTATGGCTTCTTGGATCTACTCGCCATCACTCCCACTTGAAGAGACAGTAGGAGATAGATCCATTCCTTCCATTACGACTGGGGCCTTATTTTTTTAATAAGGGAATGAAGCCTGATCCTTTATTTCTATTTTGATTGATCCCCGACCGGGTCTGAAGCCGCATAGATGATTAGCTATTGGAACGAGAATGAGGACGATGAACCTGGTCAGTAGGGACCCATGGATCTCCATCTCTTCCTCTCCCGATCTCCCTATGTTTGGTGGAGAGGAAAGTCGGACAAAGATGATCCTGTTGTAGCCTCCTTTTCTGATATAGGGGAGTGATAAAAAGTTCCATCCTTCATGAATGCATCAATTATCGTCCAGTCTAGTCGTCGGGGTTCATCTGGCAGTTCATTCGCCTCTTTTTCGGTATGATAAACTACAAGCTCTTTCATTGTGGGATATTTCTTATCCTAAGGAATAAGAATAATAGGTCGATCAAAGCACTCATCTCCATCTTCCAGCCTTTCCTCTCCTACCAAAGGTGCTTACTCCGGGCATATGAGTTCTAGGTAAATCAATCGGAGGAGAGAAAGCAGCAGAGAATCTTGCACCTCATCAGCACCAGACTCTTTCCAAACCTAAATACCAATCCTCCACTTCTCCCCCCTTTGAGAAAGAGGCTGGGCGAAAAAGTCAATTCGTGGTAACCCGCTAAGGTGGTTGTTCATTTGCGGGTTTCGATTGGATAGCATATTGACCCCTATCTTATACCTCTGGGCTGGGTGCGTGGAACTATTCCTTCCAATGAAAACTCCACGGAGAATATCGGTGACCTCTAGCTTGCACTTTTGCTGCCTTCTCAAGCATTGGATTCCTTTCCCCCGTCCAGGCACCCCATCAAGCACCTATATGTCATGAGTGACCCCAACTATCGCACCTCTTCTTCGATCGGAACCCATCCCCAACCTCTTCCCGGCAAGATAGGGCAATTCATCCCCCATTCCACTAGTTCTGATGCGTACTGCGCAAGAAGACGACTCTAGCCCGCTGAAAGCTTTGAACATTCTCCTTTCTCGGGTTCCTAGACCAACCAAGGGTTCTAGAGACAATTCCTTCTTCCTAGTCCAAGCTAGCTAAGGCAATAGCACCATCTTCTCTCTTTCATGACTTTCTGATACCCAAAAGTGACTGTTGACTTCCCTCCCTTTAGAGCTGGGAAATCAAAATCTCCAGTCGCATTCGATCTAGAGTAAAGCAGCCCCTCTTCCTTGTTCACAGAAACCATTTTATAAAGAGCAAAGAGAACAAGAGCAATCGCAGCTGAGTCAACTCTATCCATTCTTGTTCCAAGCTAAAAGCTTGAGGAAGAAGAGCTTATTCAACTCGAGGGTCAAAGAAGACCAAGGAAATCTCGATTCAACTACAAGCCCAGATTACTAATGGAAGGAAGAGCTTCTGGCTATCGAGAAAGCCCTGCTTGAAGAAAAGGCTACTGCCCTTAGTCCTACTGCCCTCCCGGCTCTGGAACAGGCTCTTGCTCTAGCTCCGCCCAATGCTCGGAATGGTGAATTGATCAATTCCGAAACTAGCCAACCCGAAAGCCAATCACGAACTGCTCGCTACTGGAACTGGCTAACAGAAAGAGCGGAAAGAAAGAGGGCATGTCTCACTAGCAAGACAAAAAGGGTGAGCGCCTAGCGCGCCCCCTTTATTACTAGGTTGGGCAAGCTTTCACAGAAAGAACACCTATGGCTTTTCACACTGAACTTCTCGCTTTTTCTATTAGGAAGAAGTGCTTCAAAAAAAAAGTTTCTGTTGCGGTGGATTACTCTTTAAAGCTTAGTAGGTAAGGCGCTGCTTATTGAAGGGGATGTTCTGGTCGAGGTCGAACAGTCAGAATGCATGAATGCAAAGACTAAATTAGCCTTGCTTGCTGAATCGACATGTAAAGGTAAAAAAAGGACCCGGGCCGGGATTTCTTCAAAGGACAGTACGACTGCTCCAAAAGACTAGCGCTTACCTGCTCCTATTGATTGAACAACTCGAATTCGAAATGAAGGCAAAGCGTAAATGAACTCGATCCAGTCTCGGTTCAGCTACTCTGCTCGTGCGATGGTCGATACGGGCCGGGCGCCACGAGACGAGGCTACTTCCATCCAAGGGAAAAGTGAAGTCCAAAGAGCAAACCAGGCAGAAACTTGATATGCTGGGAGGACCTCCCGGGGTTTCGTTTCCTATTCCATAATAAGCCCTACCTACTAGTACTAGGATCAGGGTTCGTGGTCAAGAATGGGCTGCTAAAGCCTTTTATTTGCCTTTCATGACGATGAATGATTAGTCTTCTCCCTTCTATTATTCATCACTAATTGATCCTGACTGTCAAGCTTTAACAGTATGGTCTTTGCTCCTTTGCTCTGGTTCTATCATTGATGATTCGGTAAATGACTTAGAGTTGCGTTCTTTTCATCGGATGGGAAGAATGGAATTACATATCCTATCAATGGTATCGCTCTTTTGATACCCAGTTCAGGTTCAGAGTGAAGACTTTGCCCGCCCTCTTTTTCCTGTCTTTCCAGGCAAGGAAGCAAGGCAGTGGCTGCTACGGATGAGGGAAAGCTTCTTCTTCTTTCTCTTTCTCGATGGTAATTGAATAGCTCCTCTTCGGTGCCTTAGGAATTGAATCAAGTAAGGGCAGCTGGAAGGAATGGGCTGTGAACCTGAGCTAATTCTTTTCTCTATTGTACCTGAACGGAATCCCCAACCTTCATCTCATCCTTATTTTATTATCCTTACTTTACTCGCGGCACACTGACTATATTCCGCAGAGGTTGGCAAGAGCTTATTTCACAGCTTCACAAGACTGAATTGAATTAGCCTCGGGGAACTGAACTACCGCTACGCCCTGGAACTCACACACAGAAGACCAAGGCAAGTCCACTCTCGATTCAGCATAAGCTTGGGATCTTTATTTCCTAAAATAAAGCATTTCCCTTGAAGCCAGGTCTTTCTTCTCTTCTTTAAAGCCTGGAGCTGGACTTCTTCTTCCTGACTCGATTCACAGTTTAATCATACTAAGCCAGAGCCCAACCAGGGTGAGAGAGATAGGAGAGTAGGGACGGGGAACCAATGTCACCAACTGAACTAGCTGTCTCGGATCTTTGAATAGACAGAGAGAGATGATCTTCCTGCGGCCCAAGAGCGTATTCGTTCAAAGAGCTAGCAATGACTTTCTTCCCACCCGGAAATCGTAGTAAGCCGGGAGAAAGACATTCATATTCACCCAGGCACGGGATAAAGGGAAAAAGAGAGCCGAGAGCCGGGAACGCAATCAAAAGAATTTCCCTCGAGCGGGGATGTGGTGCTGGGATCGTACTTACATCCCCCGAAAAGGTCAAATCCCTACGCAATTCGATCCATTTGTTTTGTTTCTTTGCACCAACAATGTAGCGGAATATGAAGCCTGCACTACAGGACTGAAGTTAGCTCTCAGCTTAGGTGCCAGGTGCATTAGATTAGAGTCACCGGTGACTCTCTTTTAGTAATTAGACAGGCTACCGGAGAATGGAAAGTCCGGGACCCGTTCCCTATCCGGAATTGCTTGAACGCCTAGCCCAAGGTGGTTTTAAGGAAATTGATTATAATCATGTCTCCCACGATAAAAACCGCAATGCAGACGCCCTAGCTATTCTTGCAGCCCTCACCCACGCTCCGAAACAGGGAGTGATCAAGTCTTTCGACGGCCTTCACTGAACCGGCAACCATTCAGTCGAGGAGGTGAACCAAGCAGAACATCTGCATGGGGCACCCTGGTTCACTGAGATTCTAAACTTCCTTGAAAAGGGATAATTCTCGGCCCAGGCCACTAAGAATGACGGGACACGATTAGGCGCCTTGCCACTCGCTATGTGATCTGCGGGGGGCGGCTCTAGAAGCGCTCTTTCAACCAGCTCCTGCTGCGCTGCCTAACTGAGTCCGAAGCAACACAACCAAGCCATGCACGATGCGGATTTCGGTGGTCATATAAAATAAAAGGATTCGCCATGGCAAAGAGAAGACTTCGGCAAGGGTACTATTGGCCGACCCTCGAATCAGATTGCAACGAACATGTGCGGAAATGCCACGCTTGCCAAGCTCATGCCCAATCCATCCGGGCCCCGGCCTCTCATTTGCATACCATTGCGCCACCACGGCCATTCGCTATGTGGGGATTGAACGTTATCGATCAGATTCATCCTAATAAAGCCTCTAATGGGCATAACTTCGTACTTGCAGCTACAGAATACTTCACGAAGTGGGTTGAAGCCGAGGCGCTAGCGAACGTGACAGCTAGGCAGCCGATTTCAAGAAACATCCTAGCAAGGTTCGGCCAGGGTGATCCTCACTGACAACGGGACGAATTTTCGGAGCCGACAGGTGATTTTTGCACACAATAGAAAATCGACCATCGCTTCTCGACCCCATATTACCCTATGGGCAACGGACAAGCCGAGGCCACCAACAAGACGCTCCTAAAGATGATCAAGAAGACAACCAAGAACGGCCGTGACTGGCACGACAGGCCCACTCTAGTACTTTGGGCCTACCGGACCAGTATACGCACGGCCACGGGGGCAACTCCCTTTTCACTGGTATACGGGATGGACCTCCCGGTAGAAGTCGAATTGGGATCTCTGCGCGTCTTGGCAGAAGATGACCTCCCAATGGCAGAAAAAAGGCAAGCCCGACTGGACTAGAGTTGTTGAATGAAAAAAGGCTCGCCGCCGCGTACCATATCAGGCCAGGCCTACCAACGACGGCAAAGAAAAGACTTCGGGAGCAACGTCTCCGAACGCACCTTCCAAGTAGGGGAATATTTAGCATGAAAGATTTTGATCAACCCGAAAGCTTGCGCTAAAATAAAATGGGAAGGACCCGTCAAGGAAAACCGGCCAGGGAACACCTATATAATATACTCCAGGACCTACGAGGAAATTCCTTGCGACGACCTATCAACGCGGCGCACCTCAGAAGAGACGGGTCAATCGAACCCGTGGTTGATCTCGCAGCACCACTCTCGAAGAAAGAAATGCAAGAAGAATCAGAGAAGAGACAGAAGAGAAAGGGGCCTGGTCTACCACGAAAGAGGCCTACCACGCCTTCGATCAGTCAGGCCAAAGAAAGCCTAAACCAACCGTCACGTCCTTTTTCATGTGCAGGGGATTCTTCCATTCTAGCAGTGGATTCAATAGCTGCCTATTCTTCCTAAGAAGGCATTCTTGCAGCAAGAGGGCATTCGAGAACAGTAAGAGCTGATTCGACGGGATGCTTACGACGAGTAGGCCCTTCGAGTTCATCTGCATCAGCTAATATCGAATCGCCTGTTGTGCCCCGAAAATGGGCTGTTGCGGGCTATCATTCATATTCATCTTAAGGCTTCAGTTACTTGCATCAACAGGAAAGTCATCAGTCCCCTATTCTTGAACAACCTATGATGATTCATTTCCTCTTAGATTACCCGTCTTTTTGGACAAAATGCCATTTCTATTAATAAATAGACTGATTCAATAGCATTGGACTAAATCGGGATAGCTTTAGAAAGCAGATACGGGATTAGACAGAGGAGCCCTTGATCCTCTTTGATTAACCAAACACCCTACCACTCACGAATACTTGTGATTGTTACGGGCGCAGAAAACAGTTCTTTGTTTATTTAAGGAAAGCGGAAAGAAAGTCATTTTCGCACTTTTTCTAAGACTAAAAACCTTTGAACTACTAGGAGTCGTAGTGTTCCTATCTTTCGTACTATTAAAAAAGGGGAGATGCATAATAGGTTGTTTAGAAGAAATGAATTGGTCCAATACGCGTAGTAGCATTCTTTTTTGGGCTGTAATTGTCGCTCTCGATCCTACAGCTTCTTGAGAGTAAGATCTAATTCCCCCTTTCATTGGGGGACAATGTAACGATGTTTTCCTAGGATTACTGAGGAAAGGTTTGGGGGGATGGTGCACCTTAACGAACCATGTCTCTCGGAAAAGCTTTCGACCACTGAACTTCTCGGAGAGGTATGGTTTGAGTCCTGGTGCGGAACTCTGTTCTCGAAAACCTTTGCCTGGCTTCGAATCTTAGCTTGAGTTGCCACGGGAACCTTAGCGCCGCGTGTGTGTTGTGGGAAGGTCCTCCAAGGAAGAGGCATAGAAAGAGTGAGAAACCTCAATCCAAGACATGAAAGCGGAATCACAACTGTGCTTAAATCCCTACTTCCACCGAATCCTCTCTTTGATGTTAATGCCGCTTAGAAGCATAGTCCTTACTTTACTGAAAGCAGGAAGCATCCAAAGCAATCTAACGGAATTAAAGAAAGCTAGAGTGTAGAGTGCAGTCGGAAGTCAACTAATTGACCATTAATACTGGAAATTAGCCTTCGTAAAGTCTTTCTATCACTCGTAAGGCCGACATTGAAGACATAGCCCTAGTTCTCAGGTAGAATATAGGGTATAGGGATGATAAGGCATCTGTCTCCTTGCAGGGAAGAGGTTTGATTGCTAATGAGATGAGTGGAAGAGCTGCTTTCGGTCGAGGTTTCTATATCTTAGAATTGATAGAAAGATTCAATATAGTCAAGAGCTCATACCCGTTATGATGCGAGATTTACCCGATATTGTGCGATTACCTTTTATTCCTTTCATTTTAAATGGGCCTTCTTAGTTCCCGTGCAAAGTAGTAGTTGATTAGCTGTCTTCGTTCATCGAGTAGGCGAATGTAAGGAAGTTTGCCTGAGTACGAGTAGAGGATTGGTTGATAGAGTGAGAAACCTCTCTCTGGTTGTGGGAAAGGCTCGTTGAGACCTTTACGCCGACATGAAATCGATTTGCTTTGGCTGGTAGCTGTGCCAAGGAAGAAGCTGTTCTTGTTCTCGAATCAGCAGTTTTCGCAATTGAAGAAGAACTAGTCCTACCTTTTTTGCTATGCCCTGAGGCATTCCTTTAGCAGGGCTACGCACCTTCCCGCATTCCTTACCTCTGTGTGTGATATGATGCCGATTCGCCGAGCATAATCCCCTCTTCGCAAGAAAAGGGCTAGGCTGCTGCTGGTCTTTCGTGAGCATCTTTCTTTGTAAGGATGCCAATTGCTATTGACTCCGCTGCTTGAGAATGCCCGGCTTTCAGGAAGAATTGGGAATACATCAGGGCAGGGACTTTTTAGACGCTCTTACACGGATCGGATATCGAACTCTTTTCTTTCACAGTGCCTATCTCGAGTGGCTTAAAAGCTCCAATCCTCGTATATAGAAGGAAGAGGAAAAACTCTTTGGCCGCATGAAGAGCGGAGCTGAACTTTTGTGACTAGCTGAAAATAATCATAGATAACGCCTTGCACGCCCACCTTCCCCGAAACTTTGGCTTAGTCTTCTTCGTTTTACTTTCTCCTTCGGGTAGGATGAAGGGCATCTGAACGTAACGCTTTCTATAGTACTCTCCCCTTTACTTTCAGTCTAATGCCAATTATGTGTATGTGATGTATTCTAATGAAATGATGTTAGCATATATAGCGTCAGATGTAATGAAAGTAGGGCTTTCTACGAAAGAGAAAGCGAAGAAGTATATGAAATCGAAGCGCATTGCAATCATCGATCATATAGAATGTGTGCCGCGTGTGATCAGTCTGCGCAAAGGCAGAATAGCGGATGGGTTTGTCTTGCCTCTATCTTCCCGGGACTCCTAGGGCTCTTTCAATTGGCCTTGTCTCGCTTAACTCGTCGAGTAGTGTCCCTAATCGAATGAGTGGCTACACGCTCTTTTCCCGAGGAGAGAATGTTTCATTCAACCAGTCAAATAGGCTAAACTCGCTCCCTAGCTTTCAATAGCGGCAGTGATTTTCTTTTGTCGGATGGAGCAGGGAAGAAAGGCTAGTTCGTCAAGTCAATTGAATCCTTCGGGCAGGCCGGGACAAAAAAGTCCGAAAAGAGGGGATTTGGCTGATCAGCCAGCCCTACTCGTCTTTGTCTACCCTGGTTCAAGTATAGCCCATACCCTTTCTAAGCCGAATAGTCTTTCTTGGACCGGAAGTCATACCATAGTAGAAGTGCAGCCCCCGTTGAGACAATAAGTTAGACATTGGTTCATAGGCTAAAGCCCCCTGACTCAAAGTCAGTGGAAGGGGAAGGGCTGCTTTCTTCGACCTCTAGCCATCACGCTCTTTTGGACCTGAAGAAGGGAATTAAACCGGCGAGTAGGGCTTGTGCCCATTAGTCTATGTCCTGCCCTAGTTAGAAAATACTATATCTCAGATAAAGGGAAAGAGGGAGTGCTTGCTGGTATTAAGAGAACTCTCCTCTCCCAAGACGAGGGATGCGCTTCCTAATTTATTTAGAAATTATAGGTTCATCGAAAGGTACAGTCAGGTGGAATCCCGTCCTGAAGCAAAGGATCTGTATTAGTCATCAAATCCAGGGTATGGTGGAGTAGTCCCAGTTTGCGAAGTCTCTCATCGCCTTGATTAAAGAGTGGTGGGTCAGGGAAGTTAAAAGGCTAGAGTAAGCAAGGTTCTTTCTCCCACGGGGAAGGTTGTCTTTTAAGCCAGTCTTCAGTCAGCCTAGGAGCCTTTGAGGAGTAGGGAAGGTGATAGCGTAAGATAGCGGACTGGCGCTAGAGCAAGAGTAAGGAAGTGCGATAGAGCTCTTTTCAGTCCCCTAGGATATTCGAAGTAGAGAGTCAGGTTACGTTCTAAGCAGCCGGCCAGCGCTCTAACCTATAACCGGTCTTGAGAGTGAGTAAGTTAACCCAGTAAGGGTAGAGTCCGCAAACCATCTAAGCCTGTACCCCGCTAGCAAGTAGTTAATAACTAAACCCCTGGGAGAATCAATAGAAGTATGGGAAGAGTAAGAAGAAGGTTATAAACCAGCTAACCTTCCAGCCAGCAAGGAAGACAGCATTGTAGGACTCAGTCCCTTGTTCTAGTGATAGAGATTGTCAGGTTCTAGCATAAGAAAGCAAGTCTATCCGTTCAAGTGGCCATTCTATCACTTCTGCACCCTCAGTAGCGTTTAAGGATTGGAATAAGGCAGTTTTCGGAAACTCACAACAAGCGCCGACCCAACGCCCGGCTAGAGGGCATCCAGCGGGCCCTGACTCATAAACATTCGGACTTCCTCATGAAATTAGAGAAGGACCTCATCACCTACTACAACCAATTACTTAGAGATGAGGAATTACACTGGTCCCCCGATCCCTGATGGGCCAAGGACCTCTGATTGGTTTAGATCGATTCTGCCGGTTCCGCCTTAGGAAGCAGGGGCTGCTTTCATTGCTTTCTTCATACATACGAGGTAGTTTCAACCACCCCACTCGGAAATAGGAAATCGCCCTTCTCAGACTAGTTCAAAACTAAGAGGACAGCTTTCAAAGCAAGAAGCAAGTGTTAGAATGGCTTGTGACAGAAAAGGAAGCTGTAGAAGTATCAATAGCAGTTGCAATAGGAGAAAGAAAGGCGTCAGGGGCGCGTCTGGTGCTATCGTATATAAGGGAAAGGTTTTGATTCCCTTTTCTTGCTTACTATCTTTTCCATCTAAGTAAGAGCAGGTTGAAGCTTATCTTATTTATAGTATAGGTAGTAGCTTAAGCGCAAAGAAGCTATCGACGAAGGGCAGGGAGCACACCAATTCCAAGAAAGTAATCTATCTTTTATTCTTCCAGTACTTGTGCATGCCCTGACCCCTATACTGTTTTGATAGTACGATCCCGGATTAACATTTTCCTAACCTCGTTCACTGGCTGAAGGCGCAGGCTTAAGAAGAATTGGGAATGAAATATCAACTCCTTAATAAGTCTACTCCTATCCTATTTTGTAGAAAGCTAGCCAAGGTTGTTAGCGACAATTGTTCAAAAAAAAATTCGAAGCGAAGATCAGGTATCTCCGTCGTAGTTATTAGTAAGAGTAAGAGTTTTATCCTCCTTTTGGTGCTCCTAGAGCAAAGCCCCGAGAACTAGGTTCGATTTCTTTATGTGCCCAGATAAAGGGTATAATTATGGCTTACCAATCTCGATGAAGAAAGACCCTCCATTTCGTTTGAGGAGATAATGATTTGTTAGGGCTAAAGAGAAAGTCTTTGGAACCGAAGTCAGTTGATGCCGAGAATAAAGATGTAGTCTTTCCTTATACTTATAAAAGGCTATAAGCTCTAAGTAGTAAGGCTACGTTTCGTAAGGCCGAGAAGAATCTATTTTTGAGTTTCCGTTCTAAGGCTCAAGACTAATAAATTAAACTATAACAATTCTTTTGCTTTTTCTTCACTTCCTGGCTTTCGAAGAGATGGAACCTCTCGACCCCTTTATTCGCCTCATCCCTTCTTATTCCGAGGAGATAGAGCGGGGTAGTGATATATGACTGATCATGATCATCTTGCTGCAAGAAAGCTTAGGAATGAATCTAATGGTAATGTCGGTCTATGCCCACTTGTAAGAAAGGATCACTGCTTAGGTAGCTGACCAAAAGCCAAAGGTAGGTGATTTCGGGATGGCCTTTGAGTCGAGTCTGATTAAAGGGACGACTCTTATTATTCGTGCCTAGGATTCAGAAAAATCCTTGTTTCGGCAAATGATGAAGCCTTTGATTCGGCGGATTCGAATTACCATGCCTCCATATCCCCCGATGTAGCTGACACTTACTTTGTTCAGTCTCTGAGGTCAGGACCTTTTGCTTATAACTTGGTTTTTGAGTATTCATAAGATGTCTTTCTTCGGATCGTTGGGTTACTTCGGAAAGTCAAATAGCAAGCTCCACACTAAAGCAGTTAGAAGCTGCGGGCGAGGTCAGCAAAGGTCACAAATAAGAAGAAGACACGAATTTCTGTTCTGGCACAGGGAACCCAGTCCTGCTTACGCGATGGTGTGCGTGGACGGAGGGCTAACAGGAATCTTCTTCGACCAGAAACCTTGGATCCCCTTGAGCAGAGTACTCTCAGCCTCTGTTTATCAGTTTACGAATGGCCCCCCAGGCCTAAGCGATGATGGCTCCGGGGTTCTTGGTCAATGATGTCGTTCACTTCTCACCTTCCAATTTGTACTGTAAAAGGAGGCCGTCAAAGGTCATTTTTTTGGGGGTTTACGAGAGGGCCTTTTCCCTTACTTCTCTTTCCTTCGCTTGGTGGACGAGTCAACGATAGAGCGAAAGAAATGACCATAGAGTACGACTCGCGAGAGCTCCTGCTGCCTCCGTGCCTAGAGAGCAGCCCCCAACAGATCAAAGGAATGAACGATGGTGCAAAACAAAATAGGAACCCTTTCTTTTCGGAAATCAATACGTGTACACCTTAGTCTTAGTACCGTCTAGCCGATGGAATTCCAAAAAGAGGCTTTAACTAATGAAGTAGGCTTTCGACAATGAGAGATGGTAAGCGCTACCTTTCCTTAGATGCCTTGAAAGTGCCTATTCTTTCGAGAAAGACTTTATAGAGTTCTGCAAGCCAGATTATCTCATAAAAGAAAGAGTGAACTATATATTATTATAATAATAAACAATGACTTCTTTCGCTCGGGACACTCAAACGAGAGAAACTTCCCTATCCCTAGCCGGGTACCTTCTTTCTGATAGAAGAAACTATCTCCTTTAATAAATTGAATTAGGCTTTCACCAGGAAGGTTTAAGCATCCTTTTTGCATCGGAAACAGAGAAAGAATCAATCTCCGAATCGCTTGCTAAACCGCCCTTTCACGGCACTAGGCTTTGACGTGAAAAGACCCGATCCCTTTCCTAGACTGGAATTCCTCTATTAAGATATATAGACATCAGTTTAAATTAAATAAGTTAGCCGTTAGGCTTCGAAGGGAATCTGGTTCATAAGTCCGCATTCAGCGATGGTATTGAACTTTAACGAGCTCGAGTCAACCTTTCTTATAAAAAGCTTTGTCTACACCCACCGGCTTCCTTCCCTATTTGCTGGAAAAGCGACTACATCCTCGGCTTAAGAATTAGTCTCGGTTGATTATGACTGGTCGTTCAATTGCAAGTTCTATTCCTTTTTCTCACTTGAAAGATGGGAAAGCCTTTTTAGCGTAGGAGAGCTCCTGACTTTCATGATCGCCTATCGCCTTTTTCCTACTTCATCTGCAGATCGGATTTGCGATAAGAGCAGTTTCTTCTATCACAGATTCGTCTTCCTCCCCCGGCAGGGGGCTGAACTCGAGTTAACTAACTGCAATATGCTAGACACTAGTCTTTCCATTTTCGGTTCTATTGTCTTTCGCATCGGCGATTCTTAAAAAGAGACTCTTCCTACTCCCATCGGCCAAGCTTCAATCTCTTAGAGCGGATGCGGCCACTGTAGATCATCCAAATGGGGACTCCTTTCTCTATTCTATGAGGCTGTTGGTTGATAGAACTCTGAGGTTCTGTGGTTAGGAGGTAGATCTTGTGCGAGCTAATGAATTCAAAGATGCGTATCCACACCTATCTCCATTGTCCGGCTAGTCTCAAGGGATCGGCTTAGGACTCAATCCATTTTTGAAGCCTTTTGAGAGCTGCTAGAAAGGAAGAATCCCACCCTACTGGTAGAGGACTTGCTTCAAAAAGAGGGCAAAAGGGATCCATCCTTAGATAGACGGGTGGAACTCACCGAGATCAATCATCAAGCCAGCTACCCATGGTCAAAGAGGAAGTTAACGGGAAGAAAACCATATCGCTGCTGACCCATGGGCTAATTCTTTCAAAAGAAAGACCAAGGGAGTGCAATGAAAGGGCCACTGCTGCGACTGAAGGTGACGACTAGCTATCTCGGATAGGATAGAGAGGCTTGATCGGTAACCACAGATTGAAAGGTCTTTTTCCACTGTCTGAAAGAGCCATTGATTCACACTGACCGCTATAGCGAAGAGAGAGGTTTTTGGTCTGCTCTTCCTAAATAGAGATTCAACCGGAGATGGGCAATTTGATTAGCTATCTTGCGCGAAGGGTGGAGCGTATGATAAGCGAGCGATCAGGGCTAACTCAAATAGAGAGCTCAGAGTCCTCTTGTTTTTGAGAGGTGGACCTTTCTTTAGGGCCCCTCCTTTGCCGGGTAGGGCGGCACAACGGATAAAGAATGGGTTAGAAGCACGATGGTTGAGAGCTCCTAATTGGGCTGCTATCTGCTGCGTAAATGGATAGAAAGGCATCCTAAGCAGGGCTGGCGGGAAAGTTGCATCTTGCTCAGGATGAGAGGGCTCCTTATGCCGGGAAGCACAGTTGAATGTGAGATCTATCCCCTTTTGAGGGTTGGCCTGATCAAAGTAATCGGGGATGTAGTAGCCCAAGCACCTACTGGGAGTAGCCTCGTCTTCGCTCAGTGATGGAATCAGTACATTCTGGGTCTCCACAATGGGTTTAAATTATCTGCTTTCTTCTGGCTGGATGGGTTTCCAAGGTCTTCGTTCGAAGGTATTAGATAAGATGGTTCGGGTCCAGGTTCATAGATTGCAGGAGATGGCTCTGCTGCGATAAAGGATGAAGGATAATCCGTAGGCAACTGGTTGTTACTAGAAGATGATAAAGATGCAGGCTGCTCTTTATTATTAGAAGAGCGAAGTGCAAGTGCTGGCTGCTCAATAGAGGGCTGCGACCCTGATTCCCTTGGGACTCTGACTCCCCCTGATGCACGGGAGGCGCAGGAAAAACCACTGGTGAAGAAGATCCAGAAGATGCTGATCCAATAGGCGCCTACTAAAATAAGTGGGAGGGAGTAGAAGAACTCGTGCTCATGGAAGGTAAGATGCCGGGCCGTCGAAAACGAGAAGAAGGATCAAAACATCGAAAGCCTTTCTGAGCCGAGGCATGCCCCCTTTAAAAAACATCTGTTTGCACGAGGTGCAAGCTTCTGACGTAGCTGGGCAGGTATATAAGCATAGCAAAAAAAGTATAATATTTTCATAATCAGGTGGCGATCCAAACAGGCACTGATATGGAGTAATGTCGCCAAGCACAGAGGAGGGCGGTTGATGATGATAAAGAAGGGCGCGGTCTTTATGGGAGTAGAAAAAGCGCTTTTTTTGACTTTCCGGTTGGATGAACGGGGAAATGAGCTTTCTAAAGTAAACTGAGCCGGCGGCAAATAGGACACCGGTGAGGAAGGTTGTTAGGCTTACCACTTAACAATCTTAGGTTCAGATAGAATCAAGTTTTCTTCTTTTCTTGATTTATCTCTTGAGCCCCGTGGCAAGCGTTCATGAGTCTCCTCACGTCGAGTAAGACTTCACTTCTCCCTATTCCTCAGTTGAGGCTGTGTAAACGTTGTTTTCCATCTAGATGAAGTATGTTTTTTGAGTTGATAATTTTTTTTTTCAAGGGCGAAAACGTTATTTTGCAGCTATATGAAACGTACTTTTTCGAGTTCAGATAGGATCTTCCCTAGTGAAAAGGTCTTTACGTTGTTTTGAAGCTATATGAGATGAAGTATCATTTTGTGTGGAAAGGGTACCTTGTTTTGACAACATAACTCCGAGGCAAAAGGAGAGTTTTCCTTCGAGAGAGTAATTCGCCCGCTGTTGATGTAACCGTACATTCCCCGGACCTGTGAAAGATGACATGAGTTTCCCTTCCTCGAGAATGGAGAGAATGAGTATTTGCTTGTGTCTAATTAGGGTACAATGTTTGTGTCTGAAAGGAGCAAAGCTTCTAGGAGCAGCTATTGGAATTGCTTATGCTTATGTCTTGAGCTCTCTGAATCATTCTGTAGCCAGGAATCCTTTTCTTGTTAGGCCAGCTGAAATAAAATCCTTGGGCTAGTTGGCTAATCTGGAGCAAGCTTAATTATGAATCTGTTGAGTCTTCTGCGGCTCTAGTTCTTTGACTATAGACCAATGAAAAGAGGGCTCAGGCATAACATAAGGACGATATCGGAATGTCTGAATCCGAAGCTCCCGCCGATAGAATGAGAAGTGAAATCGAAGTTTCCCGGGCTTCTGTGACGGAGGTTTTCTTAGTCGACCTAATCAATCGATTCCCCTCGGCATAGTTGAAATTCAAGTCTTAGTTCTTCCCACTTGGATGAGCGGTGAATACCTTTCTAAAGTAAAGATTTGGCTCGGATGGATCCGGATAGGATATTTTCACGCCTTGGCGTCTGGTTAAGACTTCCCCCCCGTCCTTCTCCTTAGGCTGGTTGAACCTTGAGATAGAAGAGCAATATGGAGGGTTTCTCCTGAAAAAAAGTTGAAACCATTCGTTTCATATATACTTTCTTGTTGGTCTTCCGCGGCATCTTCAGAGGTCTAGGTCTTCTAGGATAGGAGAATCCTTTGGAAGAAAGAGCAGCGGCCAATGCTGGAACTAAGTGAATATTCTGTCTTTGAAATGGAAAGGGGAAAGCCAGCTAATTTGCCGAACCCCGACCTCTATCGTCTAGAGCCATCTATCCTTTCCTTGCTTCTGGCTCTTATGTAGCAGTAAGGGAAGGGTGGGCTGAATCTGCTTTCTTTGGTTCTAAAATATCGAAATTTTGAGATGGGAACGAAGAAAGTACAGCTCCTCTTGCTGATGTTGTAGATGATGCGTCAGCTAGTTGAAGCTCCAGGGGATTCCTTGGATAGCGATGTGGGATGCGTCAAGCCTCTACCAGGAGAGGTCCGTGCTTTCTAAATCTTTCACAGGATCTGGAATTTCTTTGTATTGTAACAGACGGGTAGGAGAAGGAGTCGAAATGATAGATGTGCGTAGTGACCTATCATATATGCTCCATGACTATGTCTTGGTCTTGGAAAACTAAATAGGCTCCGTCGAACCCCACCCATAGTACCTCGCGTACTTTTGCACTCAAGGCTCCGGAGTGGGCAAGAAGCTAGTTCGTGTGATAAAGATATAGAGATTGGGCTTTTGTGCCTTTATTCATCTCTCGAATCTTGGTCTCCTCGAGGACAGAAATGACGCATACGATAAATTGACTGAGATTCCTCCTCAAGATGCTATAAATTATTAGGAAATAACCACCGTAGTTGAGACGAGACGAAATAACCGTAGTAGCCTTTCTTCTTGTTAACTGAGTGAATGTGATCCTTTTATCTTTCGAATGAAGAAATGATCGTCTTGCTCTCATTCTAGTCAATTGAGAGAGCGAAAAAAACCCTTCTTTTTTACAGGGGTCGGGAACTCCTTTTATTCCCTCTGATCTATTCCCCATCCCGAGAAAAGTAGATGCTAAAACTGGGAATTATCTAAATACCTTCTAGTGACATGCTTCTAGTCAGACAAGGAATCATCGTTTGTTAATCTCTTATTATGACCTGGTTCCTTTTCAAAAAATAATAATGTATGTAACTAATCTCCTAACTAGAATAAAGGTTCATCGGAGTCTCTTGAACTTGAAGGAGTACCTTCTCTTATCTCTTAATCACGCTATCTTCTAGTTTTGTAAGAATCAATCATCGTAAGTAAAGTCAGCGGACTTCTCAATTTTGTACCAAAGCGAGAATTCGAGCTAAAGCTTTTCCCTCCACTCTACTCTGGTATTAGTTATAAGAGAGAGCCAAATTGCGAAAGCGTAAGAGAGAGTATATTCTGTCCAGCGCTTTCTTCAAGGCTAGAAGAGGGAGCCCGTGGGGATGGCTAATCTAATAAAAAATCTATCTTTCAAAATTGCCAAAACCTAAGCTCAGACTGGACTAACTGTAAAAATTCACAAAGAGATTTCTCCTAAGGACTTTCACTGGTTGTGAGCTTGATAGCCAAGCAATCTGAGTGGCTTTCGCTCCTGGTAAAATTTCTCTCCAAGATTTCGAATTTGAAGTCGATTTAGCAAGAGTCAGTCAGTGTGATGGAGTCTTGTAATGGTTCTATCTATCTTAGAATAAGTAAGACGGTACTCGAAATAGGCCCAGAAACTAGCCTTTATTTCTTCTAAGTAATGAAAGGAAGTGGAAACGAAAAGATGACACCCGATGGTTCTACCCCCTGCTCGGGGAAGTTGGTATGCTCAAAAGCTGCGACTTATCACTCGATATTCTATCTTCCTTCGCTTCCTTCGTTTTCACCATTTTTGACATAAGGGAGATGAAGTATCTTTTTAGTCTTCACACTAGATGGACACCATCCTTCCTTATCGTGGCGTCTTTGCTCTGTTCCGCGAAAGTACCTCCACTTAGTTCGGCTGCAAACTGCTCCTTAAACAGCCTGGGATGTAGTCTACCTTCTGCAACGGATTCCCTCAGTCTTTTTCCTATCCTATCTTTAACACGGGGGACTCCTATAAGATATAAGCTTTAACACAGGGAACTCCCGCATCTAAGACTCCTACCGTCTCTAGTTACCCGGTCATTCTCCTCTTACACCCTTTTTTACTTGGGAACTTGTATATCTATTAAAGTCAAAGTAAGGTTTTGCCGCTATACAAAACGTAGTTTTTTGACGTAGTAGCAGCGAAAGGAACTTCATTTTGTCACCGGGGAATTTACATTGAACTAAGGTAGTGTAAATTAGTTGGTGACAAATTCGAGCCTTGAGAGGGGAATTGAACCTTATGGTAGAGTAATACCGATACGGATTCCCTCAATTAGGGCTACTTTATTAGAAAGTTATATGGTCCCACCAGAACAAACCCGAAGTAGGGGATGCGAATGGAGGATTCCTATCATTGAAGTGAAACTGGATTGTCGGTCGGTCGGACCGACACAGGTGAACGCGTACTCAGCGTCCATCTAGAGTGAATTGTTCTAACTTGATTACAGTAAATACGAAATGATTGGTGGACCAAAAGATAGCAATCCGTCTCTCTTGCGTGCCCTATTTCTTTTCAAAAATCTGTAGTGGGGATAAGACAAGACGTCGATTAAGTCGGCAACTCTTCATAGTCGAAGTTCCCATCCCCTTTAGGTTTACGATAGATTCAGGTCAAGCCCAGTCAATGGGGGTATACCCTTTTTCTTATCCCTTTCTCTTCTTTTATAGTGCCTGGCTCTTTCCGATCACTCCCCGAGGCTCCTCAACTGTGCACTTTCAATCCTACTTTCCTGCCGATCCGTGAATGAAGATTCTTCGATTGACGACAGCTTTTGTTGTTCGATCTTAAGTCTTTGCGTCCTTCATTCATGCGGCTTTTCTCCTTTGGAAGTGATGGGAATCTCTAGTATCCTCCCTATGCTATGGACTCTTCTTCTACTGGAAGGTTGGTTAGCTGGATCCGGATAACAGGAATAAGTAGAAAGGCTGGATGGCTGTACCTGCTTTAGTGACGGAATAAGGCGGCGACCTTTTTCTCATCTTGAGTCGATGCTTAAGACATGATAGTTGAAGGCTTTCTCCCTGCTTTCAGGGGCTTTTCGCCTGAACCAAATGAACGGGGCGCTCTTAGGTACCGCAGGTTGGGTGAAGACCGGGAATTTCATCCAGTAATTCAATTTTCCCCGAGACCTACTTCTTTCCTTCAAGAAGGGCTAAGAAGTACGAGACATCCGCAGTCCCCCTCCCTCTAATCTAACCATACATACCCTCTTGAAACCCAGCTCTTCGACCATGCTATGACTAGGGGCAATACCCTTAACCATTAGTCCCATACCCTCCCTTAGCCTTTCGCTTTCTGCCCTAGGTTGTGAACCCGACATGGTTTGCGTGATTTCATATGGGTTTTTCAAGTGAAGCAGGTGACATATATAAGATAGAGCGCGTGGATCTGTTCAAAAGAAGTAACCCACTAGGAGAGTCGCTTAGATAGTATGCCTCGACCGGAAGACAGTCTGTCTTTCCCACAGTGCAGTTGACGTAGGGGAGTCCAGTTTTTGATGAATGAGAAGGTGATCCCTAATCGCTGCTTTTGCTGTCCCCCTTTCTATACCTCAAATCTCTTCTGCCGACGCTGCTACCTACGAAAAAAGCGGAAAGAGGGCTTGAGGATGACTTCCCTCATCGACTGGGACCCCCAATGCTTTGAGGTGGCTGACGTAGCCTTTAAACGAAGCCCTCCCCCATTCCCGGTATCTTATAGTGGATGCCATTCCTATTAGTCCCTGACTCAACCCCGTTACCTGAAGGAAGGACGGTCCTAATTGAACTCCGTCTAAATGGCTTGGTTGATGTCAGAATAGAGGCGTAAAAAGTGCGGCTAGAAGGGTAGATTCTTTCTTAATAGAGGTAGCTCATCCCCTCCCCACTCGGGTGCTTTCAGAGCCCGATGAGAGAATGCGAGACCTAATCTTAAGAGGGGTAGCTCATTTACCGATCGGAGTTCCTGCGCTTTAAGTTTCTTTGTTGAAGACAGACGGGCTGACTTGCTTGTTTAGCTTGCCTTTCTAATTCACATGCTATCCGTTCTTTTCTTGCTTGTGACCTGCTTTTCTAGTAGGAATTCTTCTGTCTACATACTATTCTCGCTACTACAGAAATAGCTTAAGTGATGTTCTTATCAATATTGGTTCTCCTATGCTTCAGTAGCTATCCTTCTTTCTGTCTCTGCTATTGGATGTCATAGGTTAGCTTGCGGATTGGTCTTCATTGCGTACTAGAAAAAGTGGGAATAATAAAGTGTTCCGCTAGTGTTCTCAGCGACCTTGCTTGGAAAACCATTTTTCAAGTTTGCTTTTCTTTCTTCTAAGAGCAGTCTATCTGATCAAATAAGGGATCAGACCGCTCCTGGTGTTCGAACTAGTCATTAATGGTAAGCTTCATTGGTATCCTTTCTTTTTTCTGGTATGCGACCACCGAGACTGAAGGTGGAAAGTCGAAATCTTCTTTTATTATTATGCATTCTATATGTGCTAGAGTTTACATTCATTTTGTTTTTTTCTCTACTCTTTCTCTCCCACTTGTTACTATAATCCCGAAACAAGTAAAGTAAGGATCCATTTGTTTATTTTCGCGCGAATAG